TTGAGCAGCAGCCCGTAGACCACCTAAAAAGGAATATTTATTATTTGATCCATATCCTGACATAAGAAGTCCAATGGGAGCAATACTTGAAATAGCAATCCATAAAAAAACGCCCATACTGAGATCGGCTAGAACAAGATGATAGCCAAAAGGAATTACTGAATAACTTAACAAAATAGATATGACAGCTAGGGAGGGGCCAATACTAAATAAACTAATATTTCCTCGAGATGGAAGAAGATTCTCTTTGAAAAGCAATTTTGTCCCATCTGCTAGAGCTTGAAGAACCCCCAATGGGCCGGCATATTCAGGGCCAATACGTTGTTGTATCCCGGCGGATATTTCTCTTTCTAACCAAACAATTATGAGTACGCCTATTGTAATTCCTAATACAGTAGTTAAAATAGGGACAAACATCCATATGATGCCATAGATTTCTTTTAAGAATTCCAACCTAGAAAAAGAATTGATAGCTTCTACTTCTGTTGTATTAATTATTGTTGTATTAATTATCATTTCAACGATCAACCTCTCCCATAATGATATCTATGCTACCTAGTATCGTCATAATATCAGCCAATTTCATTCTTTTAACTAATTGAGGAAGAATTTGCAAATTGACAAAACCCGGCGGTCGAATTTTCCATCTCCAAGGAAAAACATTCTGATCTCCTATCATAAAAATCCCCAATTCTCCTTTTGGAGCTTCGACTCTTACATAAAGTTCTTGCTTCGACAATTCAAAAGTAGGAGAAGGTTTTTTACTAATGAATCGGTATTCAAAATCATTCCATTCGGTATTTCGTATTCTAGCAAAGCGCCGGGTTTCTAAATTCTCATAGGGCCCTCCCGGAATTCCTTCCAGAGCCTGTTGAATGATTTTTATAGACTCTGTCATTTCACTGATTCGTACTAAATAACGAGCTAATGAATCCCCTTCTTTTTGCCATTGGACTTCCCAGTCAAATTCGTCATAACACTCATAATGATCAACCTTACGAAGATCCCATTGTATTCCGGAAGCTCGTAGCATTGGTCCTGATAAACCCCAATTTATTGCTTCCTTTTCACTAACAATGCCTACCCCTTCAACTCGTTCTAAAAAAATAGGGTTCCGCGTAATAAGCTTTTTATATTCAACAACCTCCCTTAAAAAATAATCGCAAAAATCCAAACACTTGTCTATCCAGCCATGAGGTAGATCGGCGGCTATTCCTCCAATACGAAAATAATTATGCATCATTCGCATACCGGTGGCAGCCTCGAATAGATCATATATTAATTCTCTTTCTCGAAAAATATAAAAGAAGGGAGTCTGTGCACCAATATCTGCCATAAAGGGTCCAAGCCATAACAAATGAGAAGTTATACGACTCAACTCCAACATAATTACTCTGATATAACTAGCTCTTTTAGGTACTTGAATATTTCCCAACTGCTCTGGTGCATTTACAGTTATTGCTTCTGTAAACATAGTAGCTAAATAATCCCAACGTGTTACATAAGGCAAATATTGTATAATTGTTCGGTTTTCTGCAATTTTTTCCATCCCCCTGTGTAAATAACCTAATATTGGTTCACAGTCGATAATATCTTCACCATCTAGAGTAAGGATGAGTCGAAGAACACCATGCATTGATGGGTGGTGAGGACCCATATTGACTATCATGAGGTCCTTTCTTGTAGCTGGTGCAGTCATAGGTTTTTTTCCCGATTCATTCTTCCATGAATTGCTGAAAATCAAAAGAGAGTCATCCAAATTAAAATAATTTTTCAAATTAACGAGTTTTTATCTCTCGAATATTCAACTGACCTATTAATTCTTTATAACGTACTCTATTTTTTTTTGATAAATAAGCTAGCAGGCATTGGCGCTTTCCCAAAATTTTCCGAAGACCTCTCTGAGATAAATAGTCTTTTTTGTGCAATTCCAAATGGGAAGTAAGCTTTCGTATCTTATTAGTAAAACAGAATACTTGGAATTCAACAGACCCCGGGTTTTCTTCTTTTTCTTTTTGTGAAATAACTGAAATGAATGAATTTTTTACCATAAAATAATCTCCCCTTTTTACAAATATGAATTTTACCGATCAGTAATAATAATGTGAGTTAGTTTAATTTGGTATACATAATCAACTTCCTTTTTTAAATAAAAAGAATCAATCCAATTAAACTTGCATTCGGATAGGCATACAAAACAATAGTCTATTTTGCATTTTCAAAAGAGAATTGTTTAAATCTTAAAATTAAGAAGATTTTGTTGATTCGTTTTTAGAAATAATGGATACCCCATTACATTAAATTAGTATCATATATTAGACTCAAATGTAAGACAAGTTATATGTGCATTTGTTTGCTTTCATATATCAGATATGGTACAGACATAAAGTTTAATTAATTACCTTTCAATTGTGGGGTACATACGTATCCTTAACAGACTGAAACGACTTCCATTATTTGTATCAAACCAATAGCGATTCATACAAGATAAATCTTCTAATCGATAATTGGGCCAAAGAAAGAATTTTAATTTAATTAATTTTTGTCTATCAAGATCTTTATTTTCATTCAAAAATTGACTAGAACTTTTTAAATTATTCCCATTACAAAATATTATATTTTTATGCATACCTTGACTATTCTTTGAATGGAAACAAATTAGAATTCTCAATTCTCTACGACGTCGAGACGCTAAAATATTTTCAGGGAAAAGAAAATAAAAGTGCTTATTTCCAGTTAGATAGCTTCGAATGGATTTATCAAAATCCTCCTTATCGGCATATCTTTGCTCTCGGTATCTTTGATTAGTACGATGCCTACTCTTATGAACTAATGCAATTTTTATGGTTTGATACATAATAAACTGGCCCGCTTTTTTTACAGACAGACGAAAAGGTTCGATAATCAATCTCCCCCTTTTCATCAATTCTGTAAGAGTTAAATTCTTTTTAATCAGCATTATATCAAGATTCATCTCTCTCCTTTGAATAGAGGATAGGGTTATTTTTTTTGGATTTCTCAGTCTAAGCAAGAGACAATATACTTTGATATTATTGATCATTCTTTGATTCAAAGCACCATCCCATCTCAATTGAAAAAGTAAATATCTTTTCAGGAAGAAATCTAGTTCTGCTTCCGTATTGCTCTTGTATTGTTTTTTCTTTTGTAGTTTTTTCATGTCTAATTCCGAATAAGTTTCTGCAATCTTGTTTTCTTGGTTTTGTATATTTGAGCTAAGATCTCTTTGATTTTCAAATTCTTTTTCTTTTTTATTCTTGAATTCAAATTCAAAATATTTTTTTTCGTTCGGCGGTATAAGTTCTTTTTGTTTTCTATTCATGTTTTGAGTTTCACTAAGACTTTCATTTATATTCAAATTCAAAAAAAGGAATTTGCTTGGTATAAGCCAGGGTTTCATTTTATATGCATTATAAAATAGGAAAAATTCTGGGAAGAACCAAAGTTCTAGCTTCGATATAGGATGACTTAATATTTCCGCATTCATTCCCATCCAATCCCATTTTTTTTTTTGCTTGGATAAATTGCTTTCTTCATTTTGATAAACCATAAAATAAAAAAGATCTTTTTTATCAACTTTATCAATAATTATTTGATAATTAGGAGCCTTAGTCTTAGTATTTTGATTCCTGTTGGTATTGACCTTGACCCAAGCTTCAATATCTATTTTTTTTCTAAACCAAAAATTCAGAATTTTCCAATCAAAATATTTTCGATCCGTATTTTTTTCCATATATATACTAGCACTTTTTCCTAGAAAATTATTGATAGGGATATAGGCTAATCTAGCAAAATTTTTTCTTTTTTGTGTATTGTAATTATAAGAATTCTTTGGAGTTTGATTTACTTGCAATGGTGATCTATAAATAGATAGGTCCTCCTTCTTTTCATAATTAATAGATCTATAAGATAAAAGATTATATCTATAGTATTTTTGAAAATTATCTTTCTGATTTGGTAATAAATATATTTCGTAATCACTTTGTTTTTTATAATAATTTAATTGTTCTTTTTCATATGAAACTTTTTTGTTTAAATTTTTATCTTGAATTGTACGACATTTTTTGGTGCTATTTCGCCACTTCTGTGCTATTAATTTAGACCATTTAATCTGGGATAAATTATATTGATAATAACCTCTTAACCAGCCTTTCCATTGATTTTTTTTCGAGTTCGGAAGTTTCTTATCTTTGAATTTAGAATCAATTATTACTTGTCTGCCAAAATAATTTTTGATTGAAGTTTTAAGAAAAAAGGATGTTCCGTGATATTCAAGAATAGATCTTAACTTAAACAAGTTAAGAACTTGAACTTGTGATAATTTGTAAAATACATATGCTTGTGAGAAGGAAGATAATTCATCAAAATTCTTTGAATTATTATTACTAATATTATAAAAGGGTTTTTGTATAGTTGAAATAAAGTCAATTGTATTTTGATTGTTTTTATTACTTTTTTCGTTATTTTTTTTAGTATTGGAAATAGGTTTATCAATACAATTTTTTGTTGATTCAAGAAAAAGTTTTGTATGTATTCTGGGAATATTAATGATAGATAAAAGGATATCTATGTATATCTTTTCAATGAAAAATTTTATAAAAAAAGAAAATTTACAGATTAATCGAGCACTACGTCTTTTTAATATTTGCCAAAAGGTTTTTGTTAATTGGAATCTTTTAGTATTACAACTACTTTTATTAGTTTTATTAGTATTAGGCCTAACATTTATTCCTGGAGTCACTTTTTTTTTTTCTTTTGTAATTCTTTTTATTTTTTTTCTAATTGTACTTATTCTATCAGTTAGACCATTCATTTTTTTTTCTGTCAGTAAAAAAATTGTCCAATTTCTAGATCTAATTTGATTCATAGATTCATTAATTATTTGATTATCCATTATAGAATCGTTTGCTTTTTTAGTTTCGCTTGATTTATCTACTTCTTTCAATCTACTAAATATAAATATATTTATTTTTGAGATTTCT